TTTTTATTTTATTTAATTTAATATTTTTAAACTTAAACAATTAATAAAATAAATAAAATGTTTCTGTTAAATAATTTTAGTGTAAAATTTTATGATTTAGAAAAGGAGGGCGAAAAAAAATAATTTTATTAAATGTTTACTAAATATATAATAGATAAATATTTATTAGAATATCTTTATATTTAATTAATAATAATTATTTAAATATATGTATAAAAGTCTATATATATAATTATCTAATTAACAATAATTAAAATAACATTATCAATAATATTTAATTACTATAATAATATTTATATATAAATTATTTATTAATAAATATGAAAAAGTATAAATCATTAAATTACTGAATCATAAAAAGAAAAAAAAAGAAATATTTAACAATAATATTTAATTTATATAAAATAGTTAATTAAATATCTATTTACTTGGTAAATTCTGAATTAATTATAAAAAAAATACTTTATTAATAATAATTTAATTATTAATAATTTAATTAATATATATATATATATATAAATAATTTATATATATATATATATATAAATAATTTATATATATATATATAATATAATATAAATAAAATAAATAATTTATAATATTATATTTTAAATAAATTATTTATATATATATAAATAATTATTGATTATATAATGTAAGTAAATTCATTAATTTTTAAAAATTTAATTAATTTTTAAAAATTAATTTATAAAATTTAATTTAATTTTAATTTATTTATATGTAAATATATAAGATTTATTAATTAATAAGTAATTTCTTTAATAATTTTATATAAATTAAATTTTTAAAAATAATAAATGTGAAAAATAATAAAATTATTATTTTTTATATTTTTATATTAATTTATTGAATTTTATATTAATTTAGATTTATTTTTACCCCTAGTAAGTAAATTTGATTAATAAGGAAATTATATAGATTAATTTTAAATGGAGCCGTAATACTATTATTTCTTATTTATGGTTTATTTTATAATTTATTATTTTTTGTAAATTAATTTTTAATTTTTTGTTATTTTTATTAATTAAATAAATTTTATTTATTATTTATTAATAAATATATTTAATGTAAGTAAATTCATTAATTTTTAAAAATTTAATTAATTTTTAAAAATTAATTTATAAAATTTAATTTTGGTTTAAAATTTATTTAATTTTTAATTTATATGTAAATTTTTGTATTAATAAAATTAATATTTAAAATAATAATTTTACAGTAATTAAATTTAAAAATTAATGAAAATTAGATTTAGTAATTAATTATATGATAAAATAAATTTGTGCCAGCATTTGCGGTTATACAAATTATTTAAATGAATTTTATTAATATAGAATTTAATTGTTTTGTTTATTAAATAAAAATTTTATAATAAAAGTGAAATTTTTTATTTTTATTAATTTAATTAAATAATAATTGAGTTTTGAAATTTAATTTATAAACTAGGATTAGATACCCTATTATTTTAAATGTAAAATTTATATTAAGGGATTAATAGTTATGTTCTTTAAATTTAAAAAATTTGGCGGTATTTTAGTCTATTTAGAGGAATCTGTTCTGTAATTGATAGTTCACGATAAATTTTACTTAATTTATTAATTAATATATCGTCGTTAGCAAAATATTTTTGAAGAATAAAAATTTTTGAAAAATTTAATTAATTTTATTTCAGATCAAGATGTTGTTTATAATTATGAAGAAATGGATTACAATAAATAAATTTATATTTATGGATAATTTATATAAAAATAAGTTTGAAGGTGGATTTAATAGTAATTTTTAATATATTTTAAGAATGATTAAAGCACTAAAATATGCACATATCGCCCGTCGCTCTTATTTATTAAATAAGATAAGTCGTAACAAAGTAGATGTACTGGAAAGTGTATCTAGAATGCAAATTAAAGCTTTTATAGTTTTTCATTTACATTGAAAAGAGTCTTTTAATTAGATAATTTGAAAGTAAAATTTTATTATAAATATATTTTAAAATTATTTTTAATTAAAATATTATAAATTTATTTTTATTTAAGTATATTTAAGAAAAAAATTTATATAATGATAGTTTATTAGTAATGAAAATGAATTAATAAAATTAAATTAAAGAATTTTTTATTAAAAGTACCTTTTGTATCAGGGTTTATTTAATAAATAGTTAAAATTTAATTATTCTCGAATTTAAAAGATTTATTTTATTATTTTTTATATTGTGGTATAAATATTTATTATAATAAATTGGTAATGAAATGTTAAACGTTTTTAAATATATCTAGTTTTTTTAGAAAAAAATTTAATTTTATTATGAATTATTATTTAAATTAATAGTTAAATTTAAATATTTATTTATAATAAAATTTTTAGGGATAAGCTTAAAAATTATTTTATATTTTTAATTAAAAATTAAATAAATTTATGATTAGAAGTTTCAATAATATAAATAATTTTATAATTTATAAAAATGAATATTGATTTTAATTTAAAATTAATTTATTTATAAAAATATTTAATTTAATTAAAGTTTTAAATTAATAATGATAAAATTAGTATATTTTTATAATTAAATTTTTAATTTATAAAAATTTAAAATAAGGAATTCGGCAAAATAATTGCTCGCCTGTTTATCAAAAACATGGTTTTTTGTTTATAATTTAAAATTTAATCTGCCCACTGATTAATTAAAGGGCCGCAGTATATTGACTGTGCAAAGGTAGCATAATCATTTGTTTCTTAATTGTTGACTTGTATGAATGATTGGACGAGGTAATTACTGTCTCATTTTTATAAAAAATAAAATTTTATTTTTAAGTTAAAAAGCTTAAATAAAATTTAAGGACGAGAAGACCCTATAGAGTTTAACTAATTTAATAAAAATTTTTATTTTTGAATTTTAATTATTTTTATAAAAGTTAGTTTAATTGGGGTGATTAAAAAATTTAATAAACTTTTTAAAATATTATTCAAAAAATTTTGTTTAAATTTGATCCAGAATTTTTGATTATTTGATTAAATTACCTTAGGGATAACAGCGTTATTATTTTGGAAAGTTCATATTTATAAAATAGTTTGCGACCTCGATGTTGAATTAAGATAAATTTTTAGTGCAGTAATTAAAATTTTTAGTCTGTTCGACTATTAAATTCTTACATGATTTGAGTTCAAACCGGTGTGAGCCAGGTTGGTTTCTATCCTAAATTATATAAAATATTTTAGTACGAAAGGACCATATATTTAATTAAAAATTTAATTAAGAATTACTTTGGCAGAATAGTGTAATGAATTTAGAATTCATAAATGTATTTATTATACAGGTAATAATATATTTTATTGATTTTTTTATAATTTTTATTAATGCATTATTATTAATTATTTGTTTATTAGTAGGAGTGGCTTTTTTAACTTTATTAGAACGTAAAGTTTTAGGATATATTCAAATTCGGAAAGGGCCTAATAAAGTAGGATTTTTAGGATTATTGCAACCTTTTAGAGATGCAATTAAATTATTTAGAAAAGAACAAACTTTTCCTATTTATTCTAATTATTTAATATATTACTTTAGTCCGGTTTTAAGATTTATATTATCTATAATTGTTTGATTAGTTATACCTTATTATTTTATATTAATTAATTTTAATTTAGGGATTTTATTTATATTATGTTGTTTAAGAATAGGAGTTTATGGTTTAATAATTGCAGGATGATCTTCTAATTCTATATATTCTTTATTAGGTGGTTTGCGAGCAATTGCTCAGACTATTTCTTATGAAATTAGTTTAGCATTAATTTTAATAAGATTTATTTTATTGATATTAAGATTTAATTTTTTAAATTTTCTTAAATATCAATATTTTAGTTGAATATTATTAATTTCTTTACCTTTAATATTGATATGGTTAGCAACAATATTAGCAGAAACAAATCGGACTCCTTTTGATTTTGCAGAAGGAGAGTCAGAATTAGTTTCTGGATTTAATGTTGAATATAGAAGAGGAGGATTTGCTTTAATTTTTTTGGCTGAATATTTAAGAATTTTATTTATAAGAATATTATTTGTATTAATTTTTATAGGAGGGTATACAATAAGAATAATATTTTACTTAAAAATATTGTTTATTTCTTTTTTTTTCTTGTGAGTGCGAGGAACATTGCCTCGATTTCGTTATGATAAATTAATATATTTAGCTTGAAAATGTTATTTACCTTTTGCTATTAATATATTAATTTTTTATATGGGATTAAAAATTTTTTTAGAAATTTATTAAAAAAAAATAGTAAAATTAATAGAAGGATAAACTTCTTTTTTATGTTTTCAAAACATATACTTTAACAAGTTCATTAATTTAGTTAGTTAGTTTATCTCATTTATTAATTAATAAAGGATTAATTAAATAATAAGAAAAATATAAAATAGTTAAGGTTTGACCTGTTATAATATAAGGGTCTTCTACAGGCTTAGCCCCAATTCATGTTAATAAAATTACTAAACATAGAAATAATCAAAATAAAATTTGATTGATAGGGTAAAATTGAAGGCCTTGAAATTTAGATTTTATAAAAGGTAAAATAAATAAAATTGCAATAGATATAACTAGTGCAATTACTCCTCCTAGTTTATTAGGAATAGATCGTAAAATTGCATAGGCAAATAAAAAGTATCATTCAGGTTGAATATGTTCAGGTGTAACTAGAGGATTAGCCGGAATAAAATTATCAGGATCTCCTAAAAGATAAGGATTTATTAAACATAAATTAATTAATAAAAATAATATAATAATAAATCCAATAATATCCTTTAATGAGAAATAAGGATGAAAAGGAATTTTATCAAAATTTCTATTTGATCCAATAGGATTATTAGAGCCTGTTTGATGTAAAAATAATAAATGAATTATTACTAAAGCTGCAATAACAAAAGGCAATAAAAAATGAATTGTAAAGAATCGGGTTAAAGTTGCATTATCAACAGCAAATCCTCCTCAGACTCATTGAACTAATATAGTTCCTAAGTAAGGAACAGCAGATAATAAATTAGTAATAACTGTTGCCCCTCAAAATGATATTTGTCCTCAAGGTAAAACATAACCTATAAAAGCTGTTCCTATAGTTACAAATAAAATTAATACTCCAATTATTCAAGTATGTAATAAGTAAAATGAATTATAATAAATTCCTCGTCCAATATGAAAGTAAATACAAAAGAAAAAAAAAGAAGCTCCATTTGCATGGATAATACGGAGAATTCATCCATAATTTACATCTCGACAAATATGAATTACTCTATTAAAAGCTAATTCAATATTAGCACAGTAATGTATAGCTAAAAAAAGTCCGGATAAAATTTGAATAATTAAACATAATCCTAATAAAGAACCAAAATTTCATCAAGTTGAAATATTTGATGGAGTTGGTAAATCAATTAATGAATTATTTATAATTTTAATAAGAGGGTGGGATTGACGGAAAGGTTTATTCATTAGTTTTTTTGACGAAGAGGCCCTAAATTTTTATTAGTAATTTTAATTACAGTAATTAATGTAAATAATAAATAAATAATTCTAATTAATGTAATATTTTTTGAATTTAAATTATATAATTTATTTAAATTTAAAGAAATATTATTTTCATTATTTATATTAATTATATTTAAATAATAAGGATCAATAATAATTAATAGAAAAATAAAAATTATTAATAAATGTATATTTAAAAAAAATAATGTTCTAGAAAATGAATATTTTTCATTTGAAGCTAAACTGGTTATATAAATAAATAAAATTATTATTCCTCCAATTATAATAATAAATAGAATATAAGAAAATCAAAATATATTATTAATAAATCCTGTGATTAAACTAATTAATAAGGTTTGAATAATTAATAAAAATCCTATAATTAATGGATGTTTTATTTTTACAATATTTATAGAAATTAAAATTCTTATTAATAAAATGATATAAAGTATATCAGAAAATAGTTTATAAAAAATAATAATTTTGGAGATTATCGATAATATGATTAATATTTTTTCTGAAGTTTTTAAATATACTTATTATTTTTAATTTACAAAATTAATGTTTTAAATTAAACTATAAAAACTTATGTTAATAATTTATATAATTATTTTATATTTAAGAGGTTTATTAATTTTTTGTTTAAATTTTAAACATTTTTTAATTACTTTATTAAGTTTAGAATATTTAGTAATTAGTTTATTTATTTTTATAATATATTTTTTAGGAAAATATGGATTTGAAATATATTTTTCAATAATTTTTATTACTTTTTGTGTTTGTGAAGGAAGTTTAGGTTTAGCAATTTTAGTAAGATTAATTCGTACTCATGGGAATGATTATTTTAAGAGTTTTAATTTTTTATCATGTTAAAGTTTTTATTTATAAATTTATTTATGATATTTATTTTAAAAAATAAAATATTTTATTATAGAAATTTAATTTTTATAATATTATTTATATTTCAATTTTTTTGAACAAATCAAATATTTATTAGAATTTCTTATTATTTTGGAGTTGATATTTTATCTTTTTTTTTAATTATTTTATCTTTTTGAATTACAAGTTTAATAATTTTATCAAGTGAAAATATTTTTTATTTAAATAATAAATCTTTATTTTTTATATTTAATTTATTAATATTAATATGATTATTAATTTTATCATTTTTAAGTTTATCTTTATTAGGGTTTTATATTTTTTTTGAAAGTAGTTTAATTCCTACTTTATTTTTAATTTTAGGGTGAGGATATCAACCAGAACGATTACAAGCAGGAATTTATTTATTATTTTATACTTTATTTTTATCTTTACCTATATTTATTAGAATTATTTATTTATATAAAGATACAAGTTTAATATATATAAATTTTAAAGAAACTTATTATTTAAATAATTTATTTTATTTATCAATAATTTTAGCTTTTTTAGTAAAAATTCCTATATTTTTAGTTCATTTATGATTACCTAAAGCTCATGTTGAAGCTCCTATTTCTGGTTCTATAATTTTGGCAGGAATTATATTAAAATTAGGAGGGTATGGAATTATTCGTGTAATAGAATTAATAATAAAAAAGGGCTTAGTATTAAATTTTATTTGAATAGTAATTAGTTTAATCGGGGGAATTTATATTTCTATAATTTGTTTAACTCAAGTTGATTTAAAATCTTTAATTGCTTATTCGTCAGTTGTTCATATAGGAATAATATTGATTGGTTTATTAACTTTAAATTATTGAGGAATATTAGGGAGATTAAAATTAATAATTGGGCATGGGCTATGTTCATCAGGTTTATTTTGTTTAGCAAATATAGTTTATGAACGAAGAGGAAGTCGTAGTTTATTAGTAAATAAAGGTTTATTAAATTTAATACCAAGTTTATGTTTATGATGATTTTTATTAAGAATTTCTAATATAGCTTCTCCTATTTCATTAAATTTATTAGGTGAAATTAGACTTTTAAATAGAATTTTAAGATGAAATTATAAAATTATAATTTTATTAATAATTATATCTTTTTTTAGAGCAATTTATACTTTATATTTATATTCTTATAGACAACATGGAAAATATTTTTCTGGGTTATTTAGTTATTTTAATGGTTATAGACGAGAGTTTCTTTTGTTATTTTTACATTGATTTCCATTAAATATTTTATTTTTAAAGGGTAATTTAATAATTTGATTTTAATTTAAATAGTTTAATTAAAATATTGATTTGTGGAATCAAAGATATATAAATTATTTTAAATAATAAATTTATTTAAATTAAATTTTTTAATTTTTTTATTTATATCTATAAGATTATTTATATTAGGCTTATATTTTATATTAAATAGAATAATTTATTTTTTAGAGTGGGAATTTTTATCATTAAATAGAAATTCTATTGTTTATGTATTTTTATTTGATTGAATAAGTTTATTATTTATAAGATTTGTTTTTTATATTTCATCTATAGTTATTTATTACAGAAATGACTATATAGCTGGAGATATAAATAAGGAACGATTCTTATATTTAGTAATTTTATTTGTGATTTCTATAATATTAATAATTGTTAGCCCAAATTTGATTTCTATTTTAGTGGGATGGGACGGTTTAGGATTAGTATCGTATTGTTTAGTTATTTATTATCAAAATGAAAAATCTTTTAATGCTGGAATATTAACTGTTTTATCTAATCGTATTGGAGATGTATGTTTATTAATTGGAATTGGTTGAATATTAAATTATGGGGGATGAAATTTTTATATTTATATAGATTATTTTATAAATATTTATGAAAGAAATTTTATTATTTTTATAATTTTAATTGCAGGGATAACAAAAAGAGCTCAAATTCCATTTTCTGCTTGATTACCTGCGGCAATAGCAGCTCCAACTCCAGTGTCAGCTTTAGTTCATTCATCAACTTTAGTAACTGCTGGAGTTTATTTATTAATTCGATTTTATAGTTTAATAAATAATACAATTTTTTTTAATATTTTATTATTAATTGGTTGTTTAACAATATTTATATCAGGAATTGGAGCTAATTATGAATTTGATTTAAAAAAAATTATTGCTTTATCTACTTTGAGACAATTAGGTTTAATAATAAGTATTTTAAGAATAGGTTATATAAAATTATCTTTTTTTCATTTATTAACTCATGCATTATTTAAAGCTTTATTATTTATATGCGCTGGTATAATTATTCATTGTTTAGGAGACACACAAGATATTCGTTGTATAGGAAAATTAGTAAATTATATACCAATTACTTTAATTTGTATAAATATTTCAAATATAGCATTATGTGGAATACCTTTTTTAGCAGGATTTTATTCAAAAGATTTAATTTTAGAAATAATATCAATAAGAAATGTAAATTTTTTAATTTATTTATTATTTTATATTTCTACAGGGCTAACTGTAAGTTATAGAATTCGTTTAGTTTATTATTCTATAATAAATAAATTTAATTATTATAGATTATTTTGTATAAATGAAAATAGAAAATTTATATTATTAGGAATAAGTGGTTTAGTTTTTATAGCTATTTTTGGAGGGAGTATATTAATATGAGCAATATTTTCATGAGAAAGTTTAGTTTTATTGACATTTATTATAAAATTGATAGTAATTATTGTTATTATTTTAGGGGTATGGTTAGGGTATGAATTATCTATTATTAAAATAAATAATTTATTATTTAGATTAAATCAAAAAAAAATAGTAAATTTTTTAGGAACTATATGATATATACCAATTGTTTTTAGATATGGAATTTCTAAAACTTTTCTTGAAGAAAGAGATAAATTAAATAAATTATTTGATCAAGGTTGAAGAGAATTATTAGGAGTTCAAGGTTTATATAAGTATTTAAATAAAAATAGAAATTTATTATCTTTGATTCAAATTAATGATTTAAAATTAATCTTTTTATTTTTTATAATATTTATATTATTTTTATATTTAATTTTTTATTCATATAGCTTATATTTAGAGTATAATATTGAAGATATTAAGGAAAAATTTTATTTTATGAATATTTATAAATAAAAAAATATTATTTTTACAATGAAAATGTAATGTTTTATTATTAAACTATATAAATTAAATTAAAGATATTAATAGAATTACACTACTATAAAAAAAGTTAGCAGCTTTTTTTAAAATTTTATATCTTAAATATTTAATTGGAATTAATTTTCATTTTTATCATTAACAATGATATACCTCTTTTTGGTTTCAATTAAAGTAAGGATATTATAATCTAATTTTAGGTCGAAACTAAATGTAAATTTTACTTCAATACTAAAGATAAATTGTTTAAACAATTTCTTTTAGATGCAACCTAAATATTAAAAATTAACTATTATCCTTTATTTTCTAGTTCAATTTAAAGCTCCTTGGTTTCATTCATGATAAATTCCTAAAAGAAGAATAAATATAAAAAATAAATTAATTCAAATTCAATTAATTAAAATAGAAAAATTAAATACTATAATTAAAGGAAAAATTAAAGTAATTTCTACATCAAAAATTAAAAAAATTACAGCAATAAGAAAAAAATGTATAGAGAAAGGAATTCGAGCAGAATTTATTGGATCAAATCCACATTCAAATGGAGAATTTTTTTCTCGATCTATAAAAGTTTTTTTAGAAATAATAGAACATAAAATTATTATAATTAAGGAAATAACTGTAAAAATAATAATTATAATTATATTAATATATATTATTTATACTAAAATTTTTAGACTTTTTGATTGGAAATCAAATATACTTATTATAATATATAAATAGTTATTTATCTTCCTCATCAATAAATAGAAATATAAAGAAAAAGTCATACTACATCGACAAAATGTCAGTATCATGCAGAAGCTTCAAATCCAAAATGATGGTTTCTAGAAAAATGAGAAGAAATTTGTCGTAATAAACAAATAATTAAAAAAGTTGTTCCAATAATTACATGAAGCCCATGGAATCCTGTTGCTATAAAAAAAGTTGATCCATAAACAGCATCTCTAATAGTAAAAGAAGCTTCATAATATTCATAAGCTTGAAGTATTGTAAAATAAATTCCTAAGATTACTGTAAAAAAAAGACTTTGAATAGCTTGGTTATAATTATTTTCTAAAATTCTATGATGAGCTCAAGTAACTGTTAAACCTGAGGAAAGTAAAATTACAGTATTTAATAAAGGAATTTGTATAGGATTAAAAGGATTAATTCCTTTTGGGGGTCATATACTTCCAATTTCAATTGTTGGAGATAAACTACTATGAAAAAATGCTCAAAAAAAACTTACAAAAAAAAATACTTCTGAAATAATAAACAAAATTATTCCATAACGTATACCATTAATTACAGGTATTGTGTGAAGACCTTGATAAGTTCTTTCTCGAGTAATATCTCGTCATCATTGAATTATAGTTAGAATTAAAATAAAATTTCCTAAAAATAATAAATTATTATTAAATTGGTGGAATCATATAATTATACCTGATACAGTAATTAAAGCTCCTAAAGCTCCTGTTAAAGGTCAAGGACTATAATCTACTAAATGAAAAGGGTGGTTATGTTTTATAGACATTAAACTTCACTAGAATAAAGAGTTGATAAAACTGAGAATACATAAGCTTGAATAATTGAAACTGCAAATTCAAGTATTAATAATAAAATTTGTGTTAATAATAATAAAGAAATTATAATAGATATTATTGAAGATCCTGTATTTCCTAATAATGTAAGTAAAAGATGCCCTGCAATTATATTTGCTGCTAATCGAATGGCAAGAGTTCCAGGACGAATAATATTTCTAATAGTTTCAATACAGACTATAAAAGGTATAAGAACATTAGGTGTTCCTTGAGGAACTAAATGAGTAAATATATGATTGGTATTATTAATTCAACCATAAATTATAAATGAAATTCATAAAGGTAAAGCTAAAGTTAAAGTAAAATTTATATGACTAGAGCTAGTAAAAATATAGGGGAATAATCCTAATAAATTATTAAATATAATAAATAAAAATAATCTTGTAAAGATTATAGAAATTTTATAATTTTTAATTCCTAATAAAGTTTTAAATTCTTGATTTAATTTTATTAAAATATTAGTTCAAAGGAAATATAAACGATTTGGTAAAATTCAAAATAATGTTGGTATAATAATTAATCCTAAAATTGAACTAAATCAATTTAATGATCAATTTAAAATTGTTGTTGAAGGATCAAAAACAGAAAATAAATTAGTTATCATTTTCAATAATTTTTAAATGACGTTAAAGATTTAAGGTTTATTGATTTAAAATTAATCTTAATTAAATAATAATTTTTTGTTATAAATAATAAATATAATATAATAAAAATAATATATAAAATTAATCAATTTATTGGAGCTATTTGAGGAATAAAAGAATATTTATATTTAAATAATTTTAATATGACATATTAATGTTATATTTTTAACTAATTCTTTCATTAGAAGTAAATGTTAAATTACTATAAATTGGTTTAAGAGACCATTACTTACTTTCAGTCATCTAATGAAAGATTTTTTAATCAATTAAGAAAATTTTTTAAAGATGTTCTTTCAATAACGATAGGTATAAAACTATGATTTGCTCCACAAATTTCTGAACATTGACCAAAAAATAAGCCTGGTTGATTTATAAAAAAATTTGTTTGATTTAATCGACCTGGTGTAGCATCAATTTTAACACCTAATGATGGAACTGTTCATGAATGAATTACATCTGTTGCTGTGGCTAATAATCGAATTTGAGCTATAAATGGTAAAACAACATTATTATCAACATCTAATAAACGAAAAGATGTTTTAGTTAAATTATTAATTTGAACTATATATGAATCAAAACTATTTTTTAAAAAATCTGTATATTCATAACTTCAATATCATTGATGACCAATTGATTTAAGAGTAATTAAAGGATTATTTAATTCATCTATTAAATATAATAAACGCAAGGAAGGTAAAGCAATAAAAATTAATGTAATTGCAGGAAGAATTGTTCAAATTAATTCAATTAATTGACCTTCTAATAAAAAACGATTAATATATTTATTAAAATAAAGAGAAGATATTAAATAACTTACTAAAATAGTAATTATAATTAAAATTATTAATGTATGGTCATGAAAAAAGATTAATTGTTCTATTAATGGTGATTGAGCATCTAATAATAAATAATTATTTCAAGTATTCATATTCTAAAAAAAGAATATTCTTTATATATGAAGCTTAAATTCATTGCACTAATCTGCCATTTTAGAAATTATTAATTAATGGAAGTTCATTATAAGAATGTTCTATAGGAGGATATTTTTGTATTCATTCAATAGAAGAAGGAAAATTTATAGCAAAAATTGGTGTACGGTTAGAGACTAATCTTTCTCATATAATATAAACAAAAAAAATAATTCTAACAAGGGAAATAGTCGATCCAATAGATGAAACAATATTTCAATTTATATAAGCATCTGGATAATCAGAATAACGACGAGGCATTCCTCTTAATCCTAAAAAATGTTGGGGAAAAAAAGTTATATTAACTCCAATAAATATAATAAAAAATTGAATTTTTAATCATTTATTGTAAAAGGTTGTTCCTGTAAATAAAGGTCATCAATGAATAAATCCTGCTATAATAGCAAATACGGCTCCTATAGAAAGAACATAATGAAAATGAGCAACTACATAATATGTATCATGAAGAATAATATCAAGAGAAGAATTAGCTAAAATTACTCCTGTTAATCCTCCAACAGTAAATAAAAATACAAATCCTAATGCTCAGAGTAATGAAGGGCTATAATTTAGTTGAGCTCCATGAAGAGTTGCTAATCATCTAAAAATTTTAATTCCTGTAGGAACTGCAATAATTATAGTTGCTGAAGTAAAATAAGCACGTGTATCAACATCTATTCCTACTGTAAATATATGATGTGCTCATACTACAAATCCTAATAAACCAATAGCTAATATAGCATAAATTATTCCTAATGCTCCAAAAGTTTCTTTTTTTCCTCTTTCTTGACTAATAATATGAGAAATTATTCCAAATCCTGGAAGAATTAAAATATAAACTTCTGGGTGTCCAAAGAATCAAAATAAATGTTGATAAAGAATAGGATCTCCCCCTCCAGCAGGGTCAAAAAAAGAAGTATTTAAATTTCGATCAGTTAAAAGTATAGTAATAGCTCCAGCTAAAACTGGGAGAGATAAAAGTAAAAGTAATGCTGTAATAGCTACAGATCAAACAAATAAAGGAATTCGGTCTAAAGTTAAATTTTCTGAACGTATATTTAATACAGTAGTAATAAAATTAATAGCTCCTAGAATTGATGAAACTCCTGCTAAGTGAAGACTAAAAATTGTTAAATCAACAGAAGCTCCAGCATGAGCAATATTAGCAGATAGCGGAGGGTAAACAGTTCATCCTGTTCCTGCTCCTCTTTCAGCTAAACTACTTCTTAGTAGTAAAGTAAGAGAAGGTGGTAATAATCAGAAACTTATATTATTTATACGAGGAAAAGCTATATCAGGAGCTCCTAATATTAAAGGAACTAGTCAATTTCCAAATCCTCCAATTATAATAGGTATTACTATAAAAAAAATTATAATAAAAGCATGAGCTGTAACAATAACATTATAAATTTGATCATCTCCAATTAAAGAACCTGGTTGACCTAATTCTGCTCGAATTAATAAACTTAAAGAAGTTCCTAATATTCCAGATCAAGCTCCAAAAATAAAATATAATGTACCAATATCCTTATGATTTGTTGAAAAAAGTCATTTATTCGGTGAAATGACTGATAAAGGTGATAAACTGTAAATTTATTTATGAGAAATTTTCTCTTTCACCATAAGAGTTTTATAGTCTATAATTTAAGATTTTAAATTGCAAATTTAAAGAAGCAAAAAGCTAAGACTTAAAGATTAACTTCTTTATATTTAACTTTGAAGGCTAAAAGTTTATTTAACTTAAAGTCTTAAAAAATAAAATATAATAAAGTAAATAAAGGTAATCTTAATAATGAAATTATTCTTATTCTAACAAGAAAATAATTTATTTTAAAATTAATTTTAATAAATCATTTTTGTTCTATATTCAATAAAAGAAAAGAATTTAAAGCTAAACGAAGATAAAAATATAAATTAATTAATGTTAATACAGATATAACTGTAAGTAAGAAAAAATAATTATTTAAAATAAGATTATTAATAATTATTCATTTTGGGAAAAATCCTAAAAAAGGAGGCAATCCTCCTAAAGAAAAAAAATTTATAAATAATAAAAATTTATTTATTAAATTAAAATTTATTATTAAGTAAATTTGATTAATAAAAAATAAATTAAAATTTATAAAAATTGAAATTATTAAAATTGTTAAAAAAGAATAAATTAAGAAATAAATTTTTCATAAATTATTATTTATAATTAATGATCTAATTATTCAACCAATATGATTAATTGAAGAAAATGCTATAATTTTCCGTAAATTTGTTTGATTTAATCCTCCTAAGCTTCCAATTAAAGTTCTAAAGATTGCAATAAATTGTATATAAATTTCATTGCTAAGATAAGAAATTAAAATTATTGGAGCAATTTTTTGTCATGTTAATAAAATTAAATTTATTAATCAAGATAAATTTTCTGCAACAGAAGGAAATCAAAAATGAAAAGGTGCTGCCCCTAATTTTAAAAATAATGATGATAAAATAAGTATTTTTATAGAATTATTTAAATTTAAAGAAAAATAATTTAAATAAATCAAAAATGAAAAGATAATAAAAAAAACTAATGTAGATGAAGCAAATGCTTGTGTAAGGAAATATTTAAGAGATGCTTCTGTGGAAAAAATATTTTTTGTATTGCTTATTAAAGGAATAAATGACAATAAATTAATTTCTAATCCTATTCATGCCCCTAATCATGAATTGGATGAAATCGTAAAAATTGTTCTTCCTATAAGTATACAGAAAAATAAGAATTTATTAGGAATAAAAAAAATTAAAAAGAAAAGGATTTAGACCTTTATAAGTAGGGTATGAACCTATTAGCTTTTTTAGCTTATCTTTTTACATTTAAGTATAAATTGTATAAAAACTTTTGAAGTTTTAGGAAATAGTTAAATTCTATTAAATGTATAATGAAGGTACAAATGTACATGATTTACCCTATCAAGATAATCCTTTCGAAAATCAGGCACTTCATT